AGCAGGATGCCTGAATAAAGGATTACTTTGATGTAGTAAAACAAGTGAAAAAACACTCATGCTAAACAAGTTGTAGAATTCAGGATTAAACTGAAACTGATGAAATCAAAATTCAACATGCATCAATACATTAAACTACAAAAAAGATAAGCTAAATCTAAGCTAATGGGTTCATACCCCACAGATGAATAAATTCTCTTTTTAATTAAAATAAATTCATCAAATATTATATTTCTAACAATTATAACAATAAGAGTAGTAATATCAATAACCTCAAATAACTTTTTAACAACATGAACATCAATAGAAATTAACCTAATTTCATTCCTACCATTAATAAAAAAAAGAAATAAAATAAATGAACAATCAATAAAATACTTAATCATCCAAAGAGTGGCATCATCAATCATAATGACATCAATAATTATAAATTCAATCATTAATCACCCCATTAATGAAAGAATCATAATAATAACAGGTGTCTTAATAAAAGTAGGAATAATACCATTCCATCTTTGATTGCCAATAACAATACAAATAATAAGATGAACAGTATGCAAAATAATAATAACAATACAAAAAATTATTCCAACAATTATGGCAACACAAATAACGAGCCTAAAACTAATAATAATACCAATAGCGGTGTCAATGATAATGGGCCCCGTAGTGGGAATAAAGCAAACGTCAATAAAAAAAATAATAGCTTACTCATCAATTACTAATTCACCAATCATAATTATCTGCCTAAAATTATCAAAAAATCAATTCATTTTATTCTTTACAATTTACTCAGTAATCAACATTCTCATAATCAACCTAATAAAAAACAAAAACATCAACTTTATAAGTCAACTAAATAACCAAACAAAAATAACCAAAATATCAATATTGGTTTCAGCAATATCAATGAGAGGTATACCCCCAACCACAGGATTTTTAATTAAATGAATAGTTATAAAATCATCAATAGAATTATCAACTATTATTCCAATAATAATAATCGGATCATCATTAATTTCAACATTTATATATCTAAATATAATTATTCCATCATTAACTAAATCTCAAAAAAACAAAACAGAAATAATAAATCAAAAAGAGTCTACAATAGTTTTAATTATTAATCTATTAGGAATCCCCTTAGTAACATTAACCAACCTAAATTAAAATAACTTATTTTCCTTAAAAAAAGGATTTAAGTTAAAAAAACTATTAACCTTCAAAGTTAAAATTACTTAAAATTTAAGGAGTAAGCCTTAGCAAATCTGCACCTTTATATTTGCAATATAAAATCATATTTAAGTATTGAATATAAGACATAATGAGAGGAAATGAATCCTTAAATAAATTTACAATTTATTACCTAAATCGGCCATCCCATTAAATTTATTTTATGAGGAAATGGATTTTTTCAACAAATCACAAAGACATTGGAACCCTTTACTTTATATTTGGATTATGATCAAGAATAATCGGAACAATAAGAAGATTAATCATTCGAATAGAATTACTACAGCCAGGATCAATAATCAAAAATGACCAAATTTATAATACGATCGTAACCTCTCACGCCTTCATCATAATCTTTTTTATAGTAATACCAATCATAATTGGAGGATTTGGAAATTGACTAGTACCAATAATAATCGGAGCACCAGATATAGCATTCCCACGAATAAACAACATAAGATTTTGAATACTACCCCCATCAATCATTATGCTCATCGCAAGATCAGTAGTAAGAACAGGAACAGGAACAGGATGAACTGTTTACCCACCCCTATCTGCCCAAATTGCACACGCAGGGTCATCCGTAGACTTCACAATCTTTTCTTTACACATTGCGGGAGTAAGATCCATTATGGGAGCAATTAACTTTATTTCAACAACTATAAATATACGCCCCCAAGGAATGACAATAGAAAAAATACCCCTATTTTGTTGATCAGTCCTAATTACAGCAATCTTGCTTCTTATATCTTTACCAGTCCTAGCAGGAGCAATCACAATACTATTAACAGACCGCAATTTTAATACATCTTTCTTTGACCCCACCGGAGGGGGGGACCCAATCTTATATCAACATCTATTTTGATTCTTCGGGCATCCCGAAGTCTATATTCTAATTCTACCAGGATTTGGCTTAGTATCACACATTATTACAAATGAGAGAGGGAAAAACATAACGTTTGGTCAACTAGGGATAATTTATGCAATAATCGCAATCGGAATCCTGGGATTTATCGTGTGAGCACATCACATATTCACAGTAGGAATAGATATTGACACACGAGCATACTTTACATCAGCAACTATAATTATTGCAGTACCAACAGGTATTAAAATCTTCAGATGAATTGCAACTATGCAAGGAATAACAAAAAAAAAATCACCACAAATAATTTGATCAATAGGATTTGTATTCTTATTTACAGTAGGGGGCCTCACAGGAGTAATCCTAGCAAACTCCTCAATTGACATTGTTTTACACGACACATATTACGTAGTGGCCCACTTTCATTATGTTTTATCTATAGGTGCAGTATTTGCAATTATAGCAAGAATTATTCACTGATTTCCCCTAATAACAGGAATAACAATAAATAAGAAATGACTAAAAATTCAATTTTCAATCATATTTGCAGGAGTAAACATAACCTTTTTTCCACAACACTTCCTAGGTCTAGCCGGTATACCCCGACGATACTCTGACTATCCAGATAATTACATAACATGAAATATAATTTCATCAACAGGATCAATAATTTCAGTTATCAGAATTATAATATTTATATTCATTTTATGAGAAGCGCTATCATTCAAGCGAAAAATAGTATTTAAAATTAATAGACCATCATCAATAGAATGAATCTCAATTTCACCACCACCAGAACACTCATTTAATGAGTTACCCACAACTACTGAATTCTAAGAGTGGCAGAAAATTGCCATGAACTTAAAATTCATTAATAAATGATAAAATTTCCTTAGAAATAGCAACATGAATAAAGATGAACAGAATAAATAGAGCAAGACCAACAATAGAACAACTAATTAATTTTCATGACCACACAATAATAATTCTATCAGCAATTACAGCAGCTGTAGCAATAATTATAACTTTAATACTAGGAAACAAGGCATCAAATAATAAAATAACGGAAAGACAAATGACAGAAGCAATCTGAACAACATTACCAGCAGTGGTACTAGTATTTATTGCCATTCCTTCAATTAAAATCCTATATATAATAGAAGAAATCATTAATCCATCAATTACTATCAAAACAATTGGTCATCAATGATACTGATCATATGAATACTCAGATTCAAAGAAAGTAGAATTTGAATCATACATAAAAACTCCCGAAAAGAAAGAAAATTTCCGATTAATTGAAGTAGATAACCGAATGATTGTACCCTATTTAACACAAATGCGAATTATTGTATCATCATCAGATGTAATTCACTCATGAACTATTCCATCAATAGGGGTTAAAATGGATGCAGTACCTGGACGATTAAACCAAATTAGAATATACGTAAACAAACCCGGATTATTTTTTGGACAATGCTCAGAAATTTGTGGTATAAATCACAGATTTATACCTATTGCAATAGAAAGAATTAACATAAAATCATTTATTAAATGAATAAACAATAAATAAATCATTAAGTGACTGAAAAGAAAGTAATGGTCTCTTAAACCAATATATAGTAAATATCGAATACTCTTAATGAAAGAAGCTAGTTTAAATAAAACATTTAATTGTCAAATAAAAAATACACAAAATGTGCATCTTGATTCCTCAAATATCACCCATAATATGAAACTTTTTACTCATGCTTACATCAATAACAATCATATTAATTATAACAAACATTTATTTCATAACTGAGATAACAATAGAAAAAAGAAAGAAGATAATTAAAAATAAAAAAAAATTAAATTGAAAGTGATAACAAGACTATTTTCTACATTTGACCCAACAACAAGAATTCTACAAATTAACTGAATTATTATAACTACACCGATAATCATCCTGCCAAAATGCTTCTGAGTTAAAAAATCTCGATGAAATAAAACAATAAAATTAATAGAAAAAAAATTAACAATAGAATTTAAAAACATAACCCATCATAAAGAAATAATAATCATATCAATCTCAGTGTTTACGTTCATTATAATAATAAATGTAATAGGACTATTTCCCTACATCTTTACAGCAACAAGACACCTTTCCATTTCTATATCGATTGCCCTACCAATATGACTAATAATAAATATTTATGGATGAACAAAATTCACAAATAGAATATTTAAACACTTACTCCCCAAAGGAACCCCCACAATAATTTCACCCATAATAATCCTAATTGAAACATCAGGAAATATCATTCGACCAATTTCCCTATCAGTACGACTAACCGCAAATATAATTGCAGGCCACCTTCTAATAACATTATTAGGAAATACAGCATCAATAGAAAAAATAATAATAATTATACCCCTACAAATAATACTTACGGCATTTGAGTCAGCTATCTCAATTATTCAAGCATATGTTTTATCAACTTTGATTACACTATACTCTAGAGAAATTCCTTATGAAAAAAAATCACCCATTCCATATAGTAACTAAAAGACCTTGACCAATTTTAGCCTCAATAAACATTATAACATTAATAGTAGGTTCAGTAAAATGAATACAAACTAAAGAAACAAGATTAATGACAACAGGGATAGTAACATTAACAATGGTCACAAGCATATGATGACGGGATGTTAATCGAGAATCAACATTCCAAGGAAATCATACACTAAAAGTTAAGTCATTAATAAAAATAGGAATAATCATGTTCATTTTGTCCGAAATCATATTCTTTGTATCAATATTCTGAATATTCTTTCATTCAAGCCTATCACCCTCAATCGAAATTGGAATAAATTGACCACCCAAATCAATCAAAACATTTAACCCAATAGAAATCCCTCTACTAAACACCATCATTCTAATCTCATCGGGAGTGACAATCACATGAGCTCATCAAGCAGTAATCGCCGGCAAAATAAATCAATCCAACAAATCACTAATAATAACAGTAGCACTAGGGATTTACTTCACCATCCTGCAAAAATGAGAATACAGACAATCACAATTTACAATTTCAGATTCAGTTTATGGTTCCTCGTTTTTTATAGCTACAGGATTCCACGGCCTACATGTATTAATTGGAACTTTATTTATCATAGTAATAACAATGCGATGTAAAAAAATACACTTTTCCAAGGAAAATCATCTAGGGCTAGAAGCTGCAATTTGATACTGACATTTCGTAGATGTAGTTTGACTATTCCTTTACTTATCTATCTATTGGTGAGGAAAATAAATCCTAACTCTTTTAGTACAAAAAGTATAATTAGCCTCCAACTAATAGATTAAATTTTTTAAAAGAGTAATTAAAATTATAATAACAATAATAACAATAATAATAATAACATCGATCATAATAATAGTAACAATAACAATTTCAAAAAAATCTAAATTCAGACGAGAAAAAAATTCCCCATTTGAATGCGGATTCTCAAAAATATCATCCTCACGAAAATCATTTTCAATCCACTTCTTTTTAGTGGCAACAATCTTTCTAATTTTCGATATTGAAATTTCAATGATTATACCAATATTCTCAACAAAGATAGTAAAAATAGAAGAATGAATATTATCCTCATCAATCACAATTATAATCTTAATGATAGGACTAATACACGAATGAAATTCTGGAATATTAGAATGAAGAAAGTAAACCAAAAAGGTTTTAAAGGAGAGGGGGGGGGGGAGTAGTTAAATATAACATTTATATTGCAAATAAAAAGTATTGAAAATAAACAATCAATCTCCCTTAAAGAAAGAGTAAAGAAGTAAAATTACATTTAATTTCGACCTAAATTTAAGGAAAATCCTCATACTCTAATTAACTGAGGCTAAATAGAAGCACTTCACTGTTAATGGAGAAATTGAAATTAAAATCCAGTTAAAAGAATAAATAAAGAAAGAGCCGCTAACTACTTTCTAAGTGTTAAACACTTTATTCTTAAATATTTATGTAGTTTAAAAAAAACAATACATTTTCAATGTATAGATAAAAAATTTTGTAAATGTTCAGAGAAATATTCATAATAGCAATTTCAATGCTAAGCTTTAAAATTTAAGCTATCTAAACAAAAAAAAAAAAAAAAAAAAAAAAAAAAGTAAAGCTTAAGAATATTTAGGGTCAACCTATCAATATACAAGCCCAATCAACTGATAAATCCCAATAAACCGTCAGAAATAAAGTACTCAAATCAACCAGAATCAACAAAACCATTTAAACAATAGCAAAAAGAAAAAAATCGTCTTAAAATAAAACTTGAAGAAAAATAACTCAAAAATCACATACTACTAAAAAAATAAAAAAAAAAAAGATTTAAATAAAAGTAAAGACCCGAAAGAATATAAAAAAACAAAATAAAATAGAAAAAAAAAAAAAATAAAGGTAAGACCCTAAAATTAGACGAAAGAATAAAAAAATAATCATCCTCAAATAACCAAAAAAGAAAAGAACCACCGAAAATACAAAAAAAATATAAAAGAAAAAGAGAAAAATTTATATATACTCTATAAGAAAAATTGACATAAGGAAAAGAAAAGGAATCAGAAAAAAACAAATAATAAATCAAACGAAATCTATAAATATAAGTTAAACCAATACAAAAAAAAAAAAAAAAAAAAAAAAAAAAATTGAATCTATAAATAAATCTCAACTCCATAATAAAATCCTTAGAATAGAACCCAGAAAAAAAAGGAAATCCACATAAACAAATCAATGAAACAAAAAATATAACTCTTACATAAGGGCACTGTTTGACTAGGCCCCCCATAAATCGAATATCCTGTCTACCAATAAAGCAATGAATAAAAAACCCAGAACAAAGAAATAAGAGAGACTTAAAAATAGCATGAATCAAAAGATGTATAAAACAAAGGAGAACGGAACCCATAGAAAGAACAAAAAATATAAACCCAAGCTGTCTCAGAGTAGAAAAAGCAACAATTTTTTTTAAATCATTTTCAACACAAGCAGAAAACCCAGATAAAGTCATTGTTAACAAAGAAATAAATATCAAAAAATAAGTATCACAAAAAAAAATAAAGTAATTAAAACGAATAATTAAATATAAGCCAGAAGTAACAAGAGTGGAAGAATGCACAAGAGAAGAGACAGGGGTAGGAGCTGACATAGCTATGGGTAATCAAAAACAAAAGGGAAATTGAGCTCTTTTAGTAAAAGAGGCAAGTAAAATGAGATAAACAAATCCCAAAAAATCATTACTTAAAAAATCTAAATAAAGAATATAATGAAAAGAACCAAAATTAAAGAAAATACCCAAACTTAAAATTAAAAAAACATCACCAACACGATTTATTAGTAAAGTAACTATACCAGAGATAAGAGAATTAAAATTCTGATAATAAATAACTAAACAGTAAGAAACTAACCCCAAGCCGTCCCAACCTAAGAGTAAACAAATCAAGTCAGGCATTAAAATAAAAAGAACCATTCTAAAAATAAACATAAAAACCAAAAAATAAAAACGAATTAAATTAATATCACCAGACATATAACCCAAACTATAAAGAAGAACACAACCTCTAATTAAAAACACAAAAGACATAAAAAAGCAAGAAACTCAATCAAAAAGAAAGACTAAGGACATGGAATAAGAGTTGTAAAAAAAAAAAATCCACTCAAAAAAAAAAACTAAGTCATATTCATACAAGTAAATACCAAAAAAAAAAAAAAAAAAAAAAAAAAAAGAGATTGTAACTGAAAAACATAATGTATCCTCAGAAAGATCTTTGACATCACAGATCAAAATTTTTATTAAACTAAACACACGATAAAAAAAAAAAAGACAAATCCAACATTAAAAAAAAAATAGGTAAACAATGCAGAATTAATACAAAGTATTCACGAACATAGCAAGTACTAACCAAAACTATATCTCTCGAAAACAAACCATGCTGAGTTAGAGAAAAAATTATGATTCTATAACAAGCAGAAAAAAATAAAATAAAAGAAAAAAAGAAAAAGGTCCTAAATCTCCATCTTAAAACAGAAATAACCAGACAAATCTCAGAAAATAAATTAAGAGAAGGGGGGCAAGACATATTCATTACACAAAAAAAAAATCAAAACATTCTCAAAGAGGGCAGGTAGTTTAAAAGACCTTTAACAATAAAAAATCTACGACTACCCAATCGATCATAAACCATACCAATTAAAAAAAACAAACCAGAAGAAACAAAACCATGTGCAATTATAAAAGATAAAGAACCCACCAAACCAAGACTAGTTAAAGAAAATAATCCACAAATCACCAATCTCATATGACATACAGAAGAGTACGCAACCAAAATCCTCAAGTCTCTCTGAATTATACAAATTAAACTAATATATAAACAGCCAAATAAGCAAACTCTAACAAAAAAATATCTATAATTAAACAAAAAGTAATAAATATAAAATGAACAACGGATAAATCCATAACCCCCTAGCTTTAATATAACTCCCGCTAAAATTATAGAACCAAAAGTAGGAGCTTCGACATGGGCCCTTGGCAACCAGATATGAAACCCAAAAAAAGGAAACTTAACTAAAAAAGAAAACAAAATAAAAAATATTAAATAATTAGAACTAATGAAATCATAAAATAAATAATTAAAATAACCCAGAGACATATTCAAAAAAAAAATTCTTAACAAAAAGGGTAAAGAACCAAACAAAGTATAAAAAATTAAAAAAAATCCAGCCCCCAAACGCTCGGGTTGATAACCTCAACCAAAAATCATTAAAATTAAAGGGACTAATCTACATTCAAAAAAAAAATAGAAATAAAAAAAATCAACAACAATAAAATCAAGGATAAGAAAAAGAAGCAAGGAATGAAAACAAAAAATAAAAAAATTTGAAAGAGAATCTAAATAATAAAACATAAAACTAGAAATAAACACAATGATAAAAAGTCAAATTCTCAGACAGCAAAACAAAAAAGAAATCCTATCTAACATAAAATAATAAGAAACAAAACTAAAATAATCAAATCCATTAAAAAAAACAAAAAAAACAAAAAAAAAAAAAAATAAACTAACAATATAAAAAAATCAATTATTTAAAAAACAAAAAAGGGTCAAAGAAAAAAGGGAGAAAATTAAACTTAGCATAAAATTAAACTATCAAGATAATCACTTCTAGATTTACGAATTAAAAAAACCAATAAAGATAAACCAATAACCCCATCACATACACCAAAAACTAAAAAAATAACCAAAAAATAATATTCAAAAAAAAAGAAGTCCATAAACCCAAATATTAAAAAATACAAGAACAACAACAAATACTCCAGAACCAACAAACACAACAAAAAATGCTTGCGAATTAAAACAATCATTAATAAACCAGAAAAATATCCAAATAAGCAAGTCAACATCATAAGTAATTAAATAAAATAAAAAATAAATAGAAAAAAAAAAATAAAATGGAAAATAAATAAGCCCAAGATAGTTTAAAAAAAAACAATGATCTTGTAAATCATAATTTAATTTAAAATCGTTATCTGGGCTAAATCAGTAAAGAAAAGATCATCTTTAGTATCCAAAACTAATATTTTTATTAAAATACTTACTGAATTTATTTAAGTTTAATAATTATAACTAATACAATCATGTCAACATTTATAAAACACCCCCTATCAATAGGGTCTATGCTGATATTTCAAACAATAATATTATGTTTAAACCAATCGACAATTTCAAAAACACCCTGATATATATATATTCTATTTCTAACCACCGTAGGTGGTCTAATGATTATATTCATGTACATAGCAAGAATCGCCTCAAATGAAAAATTCAAAATAAGAATCAAGATAGTAATCATATGAATAATAATAAATATGATAGCAATAATAATAACAAATATTGATTTATCAATAGAATGCATATATAAAATAACAGAAATAAAAATACAAACAACAGAAATAAGTGAAGAAAAGTCAACGTCAAAATTCTTTATAATAAATAAGATAAATATCACAATAACAATAATAATAATCCTAATTATAACCATAGTATCAGTAACAAACATTTCAAGAACATTTGAAGGCCCATTAAAAAAATATTAACTTATGTTTAAACCAATACGGAAATACACACCAATCAATTCATTCTTAATTGACTTACCAAGACCCTCAAATATTTCCCTTTGATGAAACTTCGGATCTCTTCTGGGAATGTGCTTAATCATCCAAATCGCATCGGGGTTATTTCTAGCTATACATTACTCACCAACAATCAGACAAGCATTTAAAAGAGTTATTCATATTACACGAGAGGTCAATTATGGATGAATAATCCGAAATATCCACGCAAACGGAGCGTCTTTATTCTTTGTAATAATTTTTCTACATACAGGACGGGGAATTTATTACGGATCTTACAAATTAAAAAAAACATGAATTTCAGGATCAATAATTATAATGACATTAATGGCAACAGCATTTATGGGATATGTCTTACCCTGGGGACAAATGTCATTCTGGGGAGCTACTGTTATCACGAACTTAATTTCAGCCATCCCTTACTCAGGAGAAATAATTGTCCAATGGGTATGGGGAGGATTCGCTGTAGACAATCCTACACTAAATCGATTCTTTACTTTCCACTTTATTTTGCCCTTTATGCTAGCAATAATAATCTTAATACACTTGATATTCCTTCATGAAACTGGCTCGTCAAATCCACTAGGGATAAAAAACAACATTGATAAAGTACCATTTCACCCATACTTCACGGTAAAAGACATAATAGGTATATCTATAGTAATAATAATATTTTCCATAATAATTAACTTAACACCATTTATAACCATAGACCCGGAAAACTTTACACCAGCTAACCCCATAAGAACACCCCCTCATATCCAACCTGAATGATATTTTCTATTCGCTTACGCGATCCTACGATCAATCCCAAGAAAACTTGGAGGAGTGATTGCTCTAGTAATATCAATTATAATTATTGTAACTCTACCATTCTCAATAAAACCAAAATTTCAAACAAATTCATTCTATCCTATAAATAAAACAATATTTTGAATTATAGTAAACACACTAATAATACTCACATGAATTGGAGCACGACCCGTAGAAGAACCTTTTATCCTCACAGGTCAAGTATTAACATTGATTTACTTTATGTTCTTTATCTTGAGACCAATAATAGTGAAAGTATGAGATAAAATAAGAAAGATCAAGTAAGTCAATAAGCTAAAAGCAATATAACTTGAAATTATAAGAAAGTAAAAAATACTATTGACTTAAAATAAATACCTTAAAATAATGTAAAACAAAAAAACCTTGAAGAAGATAAATACAAAAATATAATTTAAAACTAAAGGCAAATATCTCCTTCAACAAAGATATATAAGTTTATCATAACGATAACGAGGAAAAGAGCCCCGGACCCACACAAAAAAATAAATAATAAATAAAACCCTAAAAAAAAAAAAAAAAAATATACAATCACCACCAAAAAATAACAAACAACAAAAAAAACTTATAAACATCATTCTACTATATTCAGCCAGAAAAAATAAAGAAAAACTAAAAGAACTATACTCAACATTAAACCCAGATACCAACTCAGATTCACCCTCAGAAAAATCAAAAGGAGAACGATTAGTCTCAGCCAAAATACAAGAAAGAAAAACAAAAAATAAAGGAAATGAAAAGAAAATAAATCAAATATCAAACTGAAAATAATAAAAATCAATTAAATTAAAAGATTCACAATGAATAATCAAACAAAAAATAATTAAAAAAAAAACCACTTCATAAGAAATACTCTGAGAAATTCTTCGTATAGAACCCAACAAAGAATAAGTAGAATTTGAACACCAACCAGCAATCATGATAACATACACCCCTAAGCCAGAACAACATAAAAAAAAAAATAAACCATAAATAAATCCAACATAATTAAAACTAAGAGGAAATAATAATCAAAATATAAGAGAAATAACCAATCCCAAAATAGGAATAAAAAAATAAATTAAATAGTTACCAAATCTAATAAAATAAAACTCCCTTCTGAACAACTTAATAGCATCAGAGAAAGGCTGCAAAAGACCCAAAATACCAACTTTATTAGGTCCCCTGCGAAACTGAATATAACCCAAAATCCTACGTTCAAATAAAGTAAAAAAAGCTACGGACAATAAAACAAATAAAATTAGAAATAAAGTACTGAAAAAAAACACTTACTAACTGTAAAAATACATAATTAAATTCTAAATCTAAAGCACTTAAATCTGCCAAATTAGCAAGCAAAATATTACATTTCTAAAAATCCTTTCGTACCAATTAGAATAAAATTAAAGAAGATAGAAACCAACCTGGCTCACGCCGGCTTGAACTCAGATCATGTAAAATTTTAAAGGTCGAACAGACCTTAACCTGTAAAACCTGCCTCACAGAAATTTTTAATCCAACATCGAGGTCGCAAACAACTCTATCGATATGAACTCTCCAAAGTTATCACGCTGTTATCCCTAAGGTATCTTAATCTTATAATCAAAAAAAAGGATCAAAATTTCATAAAGAAATGTAATAAAAAAATAAAGATTAAAATTTTATTTACCACCCCAGCAAAATTTATAACCAAAAAGAATCTAAAATAAACTAAAATAAAAAAAAATGGAAAAAAATAAAGATCTATAGGGTCTTATCGTCCCCCTTCAACAATTTAGCTTTTTTACTAAAAAATAAAATTCAAATAAAATTAAGATAATAAAGTTTACTTCTCGTCTAACCCTTCATTCTAGACCTCAATTAAAAGACTAATTATTATGCTACCTTAGCACAGTCAAAATACTGCGGCTATTTATTAAACATTGAGCAGGCCAAACCTCCAATAAACCCTGGAAGACATGTTTTTGATAAACAGGCGGAAGTAATTTTTGCCAAGTTCATAAGAAAAATTTTTAAATTTACTAATAAAACCATTATTAAGCACCAAAAAATTTTACAAAACCTAGTAAAAAAATAAATAGAAAACAATAAAATAATTAATCTTCAACGAACTTAAAATGATAAAAGACTTCAATCCAACAAAAAAAAATAAAAAAAAAAATTATATAGTAAAAGAGAGCTTATCCACCCAAGTCTAGGATTTTAAAATGAATATAAAAAATAAAAAAGACAAAAAAAAATCCCTGATTGAATCAGAATCCCAGGTAACCAGATATAAAAAAAAACGAATTTCATTTCAAAACAACTTAAATCTTATAAATAATTATGCAACACTAAGTTAAAGATTAAAGTAGACCTTTAGTTTTCGGGAAAAAAAAATAAATCATAAAAATTAGTTAACCCTGATACAAAAGGTACTTAAAAAAACAATTATTCTAAAATAAAACTTAATAATCCCTCACAGTACAATCAACTAAATAAAAAAAAATCAAATGAAAAAAAATAGAAGACAGAAAAAAAGTTTTTCCAAAAAAAAAAAAAAAAAAAAAAAAAAAAAAAGACCTAATCAGACTTAGCTGATTTAACAGCAAATTACTTATTGTAAGTAAGTAAGTTAAAAAAATCCGTTTCTAGATACACCTTCCGGTACATCTACTTTGTTACGACTTATCTCACTTGATGAGAGTGACGGGCGATATGTACATAATTAAGAGCTAAATTCATAAAATTAAATAAAAAAGATTACTATTAAATCCAAATTAAAAATTAAACAATATAAATCATCCCCAAACAAATATTAAAGTAACCCATAATAACCTCAACATAACTGCATCTTGACCTAACATAAATCTAAAAAAAGAGAAAGAAAATAAATTTTCATAACACTCAACGACAGCGATATACAAGAGAGGGAAGGTAAAAAAGATCGTGGATTATCATTTAAATAACAGGTTCCTCTAAAAAGATTTAAAAACCGCCAGATCCATTAAATTTCAATTATTAAAATATACTACCTTAGAAAATTTAAGTTAATTTTGAATAACAGGGTATCTAATCCTGGTTTAAATCCAAATCTGTTTAGAACAAAAGATAAATAAAATATATAGATTTCACCCAAATAAAAAATAATAAAATTAAAAAACTAAAACCTAAATAAATTGACTTAAACTTGATGTATAACCGCAAATGCTGGCACAACATTTTTTAGTTTTTAAAAGTATAACCTAAATTAAATGAATAATTTATAAAGAACTAAATACTGAAAATAAAAATTAATCATTAAGAATAAATAAACTAACAAAAATCCACATGCATTTTAAACTCAGAGCCAAATAAAAAAACAAAAATCAAATTTAAAAAAAATCAAAATAAAGAGGTACAAAATTATGAATTTAAATCCTAAAATTAAAATATCTCAGCACCAGAAAGAGGACTTCCTCACTATGAAAAACCGGCTAATGTTCACCCCCAACATGAACCGACGTTATTTATTTACAATCAAAACAGGCATTAAAAGGATTATAAATAAACCTTGAATATTAAATTGTTAGAGTAATACTCCAATGGAAAATTAATTAAGTCACACCCCCTGACCCAATAAAACGATATTTAGACAAAAATTAATGAAAAGGGCACAATAAAATGAAAACCAAATTCAAAAAATATAATTTAAGTCATTCAATAAAGAAAGAATATGAAATTTAAACCATATTTCCCAATAATTTTTTTCATCGAAATTAAATTCAAAGAAAAAACTTTATTGGTTATTAATAATAAATTTAATAATTAAGGGAACATAATAAAATAATTAAAACATAAGGTATTAATATTTAATTAAAATTAAACATTAAATAAGAAGCTAACCCATGAGGTTTTTTTTTTTTTTTTTTTTTTTTAATATTTATGTTTTTTTTAAATATAACTTAGTTTAATATATTTATTTATGTTAGGTTTATCTGAATTAAATTTAAATAAATATTGGACTTAAATTTAAATTAAGATCATATTTGATTTAAATTACATATTTATTTGTAATGATACTGTCATACAATGATCATTTATATTAAATTAATTTTAATTTGAATTAATTATTTCATTTAGTGCATTTAATTAAATAATTTATTTTATATGATTATCTATACAAAAACTATTTCACATTATCATTTTATATTTAAATTAAAATTAAATTTTAATTTAAAACTTATGTTTAATTAACTTTAAGAAGACTTTAATTTAACTTAAATTCTTGATTATAATAAATTTATATATTATATTAAATCCTTATTTTAAATTAAAGTATACATTAATCATTTATTAATTATATAATAAATATTTAATTAAAACTATTATTATATTAAATTCTTATATTATAATAATATAAATATTAAGGGTGAAATAATTATAATTATATATATATCTTATTATATATAATATATATATTACAATATAGTTATCTTTTTTTTTCTTTAGTAACATAATAATTATGTAGTTGTATGATATTATATAAATATCTTATTATAACAAAAAATTTTTTGCTCAAAAATTACATTCAAAAAAAAAAAATGCAAAAAAATGCAAAAAAAATGCAAAAAAATGCAAAAAAAATGCAAAAAAATGCAAAAAAAATGCAAAAAAATGCAAAAAAATGCAAAAAAAATGCAAAAAAATGCAAAAAAAATGCAAAAAAATGCAAAAAAAATGCAAAAAAATGCAAAAAAAATGCAAAAAAATGCAAAAAAAATGCAAAAAAATGCAAAAAAAATGCAAAAAAATGCAAAAAAAATGCAAAAAAATGCAAAAAAAATGCAAAAAAATGCAAAAAAAATGCAAAAAAATGCAAAAAAAATGCAAAAAAATGCAAAAAAAATGCAAAAAAATGCAAAAAAATGCAAAAAAAATGCAAAAAAATGCAAAAAAAATGCAAAAAAATGCAAAAAAAATGCAAAAAAATGCAAAAAAAATGCAAAAAAATGCAAAAAAAATAAAAAATAAAAAATAATGTCAAGTAAAAAAAAAAGAATAAAGTACCAATATAAAGAAAAAACCAGAAAAAAAAAAAATAAAAAAAAAAAACAATTTTAAGTAGAAAATCAAGGGAAAAAACAAGAAAAAAAATAAATAAAAGGAAGTTTAAGTAAAAAAATAAAGACAAAGTACCAATAATAAGAAAAATCCTAAAAAATAATAAAAAAAAATAAAAAAAAACATGGAAAATAATATTTAAGGAA